AAAAAAAATTAAAATAAATAAATATCAAAGAAGAAGGAGGATTTAAAATGCGAGATATAAAAACATATCTCTCCACGGCACCTGTGCTAACCACTCTATGGTTTGGGTCTTTAGCGGGTCTATTGATAGAAATTAATCGTTTATTTCCAGATGCCTTGTCATTCCCTTTTTTTTAATTCTAATTGAATTCTTGTCTTGTATTGATATGTGAAGAAATGAAGAAGATTTGAGATATCATTCCACGTAACATGGCTTCAATTTCGATCCCCTTTTCTTTAGGATAGGAAAAAAGTGTATCGAACCTCAGTCAAAATACAGTGAATCTACGATATAACGATATAATTTGGGATAAAAGAAATAGAAATGTGTATTAGGAATTAGGATAGGAAAGGAATAATTTCTAGTTAGAAAAAATTGTATTACTTAATTATTCTTAATTATTACTATATTCTATATTTAATTATATTTAATATTCTTATATTAATGAACTTCTATTAATAAATATGATTCTCTTTCTTTATTGTTATAGTAATTCATATTAGATTTTATATTATAGTACTTCGAAGTCATTCGACTTCTAATAATAATAATAAAAATATTTTAAAATTCCATCTCTAGTTAGTAAATATAGATATAGATTTTTTTATTTTTATTTTTTGTTCGGATAAAAAACAAAAATTAGGAGAGTTCAAAAGTGAAGTCGATCCAAAATGAAAAGGAGGTTCATGGCCAAGGGTAAAGATATCAGAATTATAGTGATTTTGGAATGTACCAGTTGTGTTCGAAAGGGTGTCAATAAGGAATCGCCGGGCATTTCTAGATATATTACTCAAAAGAATCGACACAATACACCCAATCGATTAGAATTGAGAAAATTTTGTCGCTATTGTAAAAAATATATGATTCATGGGGAAATAAAGAAATAGATGGAACAGAATGCATGTGTGATTTTTCCAAGGAGCGGGAAGAGTAAGAACTTGACATCTTCACACAGATAATACAAACCAAATCCTATTTTGGTCGGATCTTAAATGAATAAAAAAAGTAGAATTGTATTTTATAGATTATTTTATTTTTTTTTTATTAGAATTATATATATAAGATATAAGTATAAGAAATAAGCAAACAAGGAATAAGCAAACCATGGATAAATACAAACAACCTTTTCGTAAATACAAGCGATCTTTTCGTAGGCGTTTACCCTCAATTGGATCGGGGGATCGAATCGATTATAGAAACATGAGTTTAATTAGTCGATTTATTAGTGAACAAGGAAAAATCTTATCTAGACGGATGAATAGGTTGACCTTGAAACAACAACGATTAATTACTATTGCTATAAAACAAGCTCGTATTTTATCTTCGTTACCTTTTCGTAATAATGAAAAACAATTGGAGAGAGGGGAGTCGATCCCTAGAACTACTGGTCCTAGAACCAAAAATAAATAGACATACTCCTCAAAACTCCAATAGGAACTCAAGCTCAGATTAATGTTTTGCTCGAAAAACCTAGAATCCCGAGTTGATTCTTGTGTTATAAAATGTTATAAAAAAGTAAAAATGGGTAATAAATTTTTTTTATTGAAAGATGCTCGTTTATTTCAAATCTTAATTTATTTTTCTTCTATCTTCCCGGAGAATGGACTCCGGGAAATTCTGTTTCAATCATTCTTGTTTCCTGTATAGTATATTCTTATATTCTATTAAGATTCTTTATTCCTTTATTTGTATTTGATTGATTAATGATTTGATTTGAAATCATATCAAAACAAATCTTATTTGATAGGGCTATTTGCGCAAGTATTTTACGATTCAGAAGCAATTGTTTCTTGTACAGATTGTGTATGAATCTACTATAGCTATAGGATACCCTATCCTCACGAGTTACTGCATTTATCCGAGTGATCCACAAACGACGAAAATCTCTCTTTTTCCTGCTCCTATCTCGATGAGAGGAAACCAAAGCTCTCATTCTTTGTTGAGTACTCGTTCGAGTAAGTCTTGAATGAGCCCCTATAAAGGTTGATGCAAATAAACAAATTTTTTTTCGACGTCTTCGAGCTGTATATCCCCGTTTAACTCTGGTCATTAAATCAAATGAAACTTTCTTGAATAACTAATGGATTTCTCTTCTTTCAGTCATCCTTTTCCTCCAGTCGATTAATAACAAAACGGATTCTTCCGATATATAAAATATAAATTCCAATGGCTTTTGCTACTATGACCTTCCCGACCACAATTTTTACTTCCAGATATCTCGCCTGGAAATAAGAAATTCTACTGCTGCTAAATAGTGGGTTTCCTCGTTTCTATGGCAACTTTTGAAACGGTGAGGTCCTCTCTATACACCGGAGCCTCTTCTTTCATTTCATCGAATTTTATTGTGAACTTGTATAGTTCACACTCTTTGGCTCTACCCCATCCTTTTTCAATTAGAATTATTTTTTTTTTATTTTTTTTTATTTATTCTAATTATAATTAGAAAGTAATAGTCCTTTTCACAAAAAAGCTATCCATACAGTGACGGCATTTAATTCTGTCAAAGTGAAAGTTGGCTGTAGCTGACCCTGTTAGTCCGTTTTTTTTTCAAGAATAAGAATAGGAGCATAACTCTTTTGCTTCTTATAAGACTATTTCCTCCGCTTAATGGATAACTATTTGCTACCAATGGAGAATTGCTTCTCATCTAAAACGGAGTGATTGGATTTGCACCAATAGAAACCATAAATTACATTACATAACATAATAGGTAAATGATAGATCCTCATTTTTAGATAGTCATTTAGATAGTAAATTAAATGGCGGTCTTTCACTCTATCTATCCTATTCATTGGTAGTGTTCATTGATGCTGGAAAGATTTTTTTCATTTCTTCAAACTCATGATCTGAACTGAACGAGTCGCACATACACCCTAGTACATGTTCCTCGACGCTGAGGACATCCTCGAAGAGCGGGGGATTTCGTGACATTTCTTATTGGCTGTCTTGCGTTTCTAATAAGTTGTTTAATGGTTGGCATGTCGTGTCTATATAATCTCATTCTAGATAGAATAGAGTGGGTTGGCTTAGATCGATCTTAACCTGATGGTTGATGATTATGAAAGATTTCTATTCACTATAAAAATCACGGAAAATTATAATTTTGAAATGGAATTCTATATTTATATAAAATCCCCAGTATTCTCATTTTCGACCGCTACAAGATCAACGATGCCATGAGCTTGGGCTTCTGTTGCTGACATAAAAACATCCCTTTCCATGTCTTCGGATATAACCCATAAAGGGTTGCCCGTTCTTTGTACATAAGCTTTTGTGAGGGTTTCGCGAAGCTTCAACAGTTCCTCTGCTTCTAGGATAAATTCCCCTGCTTGTGCCTCATAAAAAGAACTAGCAGGTTGGTGAATCATAACCCTGATGATATTGATATAACATCATGAACGGTTCTTCTATGCGTATCTCGCACGATTTGATTAAAGTAAGGGGGAATCAAAATAACAAGAAGAAATTAAACAACCGTACGGGCATCTTTTGTACATTGCATACGGCTCTGCAATGGAATTTATTTTTTCTGCCTTTCCTTTTTCAATAGAATTTCTTCTATCAAAAAGAAGAAATATAACTCATACGATCCAAATGTTTAGATGATCCATTTACCACCCTTCCTTTCATAGTAGTAAAAAAAAAAAATACTATGATGGTTCTGTTGCTTTATTTTACTTTATTTTATATATATAATTTATCTATTTATCTTGTCTGTGGTTTAGCAATCCCAAAGTTTCTTTTTGATACGATCCAAGAAGGATAAAATAAATTTTTCTATTCTTTTTTTTACTCTTTCTCTGATAACATAAAGATAAGAAAGAGACTTCTGGTGTGGAAGAAAAATGGTTTGTGACGCTGAAATTAACTCTTGACACATAGGATCAAGATCAAATTGGTAATAACCCTTCTTTTTCATACTATTATCTCAATACAAAATATCATGTTAGGAAAAAACAATAATGGTTTGCTCATATCGAACTCGAAGTGCCATGCTATTATTACTTAATTCTTTTTTTTTTTTTATTTATTTGATTCATATTCGATAGGGCGAAGGCATAGTCTTCTCTTTTTTTCTAAAAAAAACTCATTGGCGCCAAGCGTGAGGGAATGCTAGACGTTTGGTAATCTCTCCTCCGACCAAAATGAAAGATCCCATTGAAGCTGCTAATCCCATGCATATTGTATGTACATCGGGTAACACAAGTTGCATAGTGTCATAAATAGCTATTCCTGGTATTACCCATCCGCCTGGAGAGTTTATAAACAAATAAAGATCCCTAGTAGCATCTTCTATGCTGAGATATACCATGAGACCAACAAGTTGATTCGAGATCTCGCTATCAACCTCTTGGCCTAAAAAAAGTAGTCTTTCTCGATGAAGTCGGTTGATTAGGGCAAAATTGTATCCCTGTGGAACCGTACGTGCACCTTTGGATGCATACGGTTCAAAAGATAAAAAAATCAATGTGTCGATTCCAGTCCTATTTCTTTTTTTTTTTTTTTTTTAACATGAGTTTTGGCCTCCTTCCCGTTCCCTATATTCTATAATGTATAAAAAGTAAAAAAAAAAAAAAAAAAAAAAGAATTTTCGTAACTTATTGAACTAACTTCTCATTGATGTATTGTTTCATCGAAATTCAAATCACGATGTAATTTTCTTGTTCCTGAATGGGTCCTTTCAATTATTTTAGGTTCTTGTTCTACTCCGGGGGAGGATTTGCCCGAATTATATTTGCGCATATAGGGCAAATGATTTCAGTACTGCTTATTTTTTTTTTTCAATTCGTTTCATGCCTTTCCCCAAATGATTCCATGTATTCATCATAGTACTTGGTAGACAGTTTGAGATTCTACCTTTTGAGATTATCTCTATAGTAAGGCTAAGAATAGCCTATGATACAAGCGGTAATTATATCGTGTAATCGTATCGTATAGATCGTATAGTATTATATATATAT